CCACCTTTCTATCTTTATCCATGGATCTTTTACTCATACTTATTAAATTGGAAGTCTTGATCCAATTCAAACAAAAATTATGTTTCGCAATTTAATAATCCAAATTTCCAATTTCTACTTGACCTTTGGATACAAATCACGAGAATGTATATTTTTACCCGAACCCTTCCTTGCGGGATAAAAGATGAAATCCTTTTAAGAAATAAAGTTTCTGCTCGGACTATGAATCAAACCGAGCGACCCCTTAACTATACAAGGGATTAAGAAAACGAATCACACTTTTACCACTAAACTATACCCGCTACAATGTGATTATTGTATCAAAATACACTTTTTGTCGAACACGACAATCGGACGTAATCAAGATAGGATCAGAAAATAATGATGAATATTATAGCATTGGCCTGTTTTGTCAGTCGACCTAATCAGATTAGGAAAGGAAAAGAGGACTGACAATTCAAATAACTAAATAATAAATAAGACGTTCTTTCTTTTGATGGAGGATTTTGGCCGGATACGGCTCGATAAAACGATTTATGTCATCACATAGAAATGCATTGCCCAACAATCCGCAGTTCTATTTTTTCTTTTTTATTTACTTTATATTACTTAAAAATATTACTTAAAAAATAGGAGTTAAAAAAAGAAAAAATCTTCGAATTCTAATAATAAGAAATCACACTTTGATTCTCTATGATTCAATTCTATCTCATAGATATGGAAATAGTTCTTAAGTCGGATTGTTGGGTCAAGCATTTTCGTTTTCCAAATCAAGCAAATTTATATGATTGGGAACAAAAAAAGGGCCCGGCTCGGTACTGACCAGGCCAGGCCGCGAAAAGAAAATAAAAAAGATCTTTCGGACGAATATTTTTTTATTCGAAATATATCTTTCAAGCTTTTTCTTGATCTAAATAGGATTGCTTATAAAAGTTATCTATATATATATTAAAGTTGTATATATCAATCTAGTCCAACTAGCCCAATAATAAATATTTTCATAGCTAAAAAAAATGGATACAATAGATACAGAGGATATTTTTTCAAGCGGTCCTCTTTTGTGTAATGGAAGAATGGAACATAGTCATTATCCTTTTCAAGTTGGAGAGATGGCTGAGTGGACTAAAGCGTCGGATTGCTAATCCGTTGTACGACTGTACCGAGGGTTCGAATCCCTCTCTTTCCGTTGAGTATTTGGTATTTTATTTACAAATTCCAAGTTTCGAACCCCCGTTTTTTGGAATTCATTTTTGATTTCTCATTTTTTTTTTTTTTTATCATTAATATTTTCAAATTGGAATTTCTAATTTTTATTTACTTTTTTGATTTCTATTTAATAGCGAAAATCCTAAGAACATTCAAAAATGAAGCAAGTAAAAAAAAAAGGACTCTTTTTCATTCTTATTCTTCACGTCCAGGATTACGTCCTGGATCGTTAGATAGGAATCCGAAGATGAAGAGAGAAACAAAGAATATCACCACTGTGTAAACAAAGAGTTTGAGAGTAAGCATTACACAATCTCCAAGATCCTTTTTTTTTTTTTTTTTAAGAGAATAGATTCTCCATTTTTATAACACATATACTATTTTGACACCACTAAAGGAAAGGATTTTCAGAAATGAAATAAAAAAATTCTCAGAAAATTGTAATAAATAAGAGTTGATTCTTTCATTACAAAAAACGACCCCCTATTGTGAGGACTCTAATAGGATCTTTCAAGAAACGAAATCCGAATGAAAAAATGGCGCGATTCCCATTTATCGAAAACTATCTAAGAATTGTTTAAATCGAGGGTTCATTCATACTCTAAGACTTATCCGATCTTATCCTCTGATCTTATCCGTTGTTAGAATTTGTTTCTCGAATAACTCATGTCTAGGATAGTATTCAAGATTTTATCGAAAACTTACAGCAGCTTGCCAAACAAAGGCTAAGAGCAAAAAGAAAAGGGGTATTACTGGCATAACATCTACGATTGGATTCAAAAAAGCGTAGGCCTCGGGTAATTTGGCTAAGAAAAAACGACTCGAATAAAGATCGGAATTAAGACAGATCAAACTAAAGATATTAAGCATAACAACCCCTTTTTTTTTTTTTTTTATTGCACTTGGAGATAATTGTATTTTGATTGAGTTAATATAATAATATAGTAGTGATATACGTTAAAAATTACGAAAGTAGGGTAGACCCAAAATCCTTTTTTTTTTTTGAACTCACCCAATCCAAAATTTTTCTATTTTCTTTTGCGAATTGAAGAAATCATCCTTTCATACAATATCTTAATTGAATTATATGTAATGATCAATAAATATTGAATTATATGTAATGATCAATAAATTCAGTTTCAGTCTATATCTACATGTGTCAAAATCCTAGGAAGAGTATAGTCCGTCGATATTTGCACTGGAATTGACGAATAACCAATACCAATACTAGTGTTTTGTAGTATCGAATAGAAATTGAAATGGGGCGTGGCCAAGTGGTAAGGCAACGGGTTTTGGTCCCGCTATTCGGAGGTTCGAATCCTTCCGTCCCAGAAGCAGAAGATAGATGAGCGTTTCTTCCCCGATTTCGATTATCACGATGAGGTCGATTATGACTATCAGGTCGATTATGACTATCAGGATGAGGAAGAGCTTGAAGGGGATACTCAGCCTCAAGCGGATACTCAGCCTCAAGAGGAAGAGCTTGAAGGGGATACTCAGCCTCAAGCGGATACTCAGCCTCAAGAGGAAGAGCTTGAAGGGGATACTCAGCCTCAAGCGGATACTCAGCCTCTTGAGGAAGAGCTTGAAGGGGATACTCAGCCTCAAGCGGATACTCAGCCTCTTGAGGAAGAGCTTGAAGGGGATACTCAGCCTCAAGCGGATACTCAGCCTCAAGAGGAAGAGCTTGAAGGGGATACTCAGCCTCAAGAGGCTACGCAGAAGGAAGAAGAGGAGAAGCAGAAGGAAGAAGAGGATAAGCAGAAGGAACACGTTTGTGAGCCCTGCCGCTGTCCCTGGCACCGGCTTCACGGGCTTTTCCCTAAGCATCTGGGCTGTCCCCACCGTAAGCATCGGGATCGCAAGTTGGTTCCCGCTAAGGAGCGCGAGTTGGTTCCCGCTGAGTCTCCCAAGCGGGATACCGATCCGGATTCCGAGGCGTCTCTAAAATCGAACTATGCGCATTTATGGGTTCACTGCAAACTTTGTTCTGAATTCAATTATAATAAAATTTTGAAGTCCAAAAACAATGTTTGTGAAAAATGTGGATCTCATTTGAAAATGCATAGTTCAGATCGAATCGACCTTATGCTTGATCCAAAGACTTGGGCTTCTATGCATGAACGCCTGCTTTCTCTAGATCCTATTGAATTTCATTCGGAGAAAGACCCTTATAAAGGTCGGGTTGCTTCTTCTAAAAGAAAGACAGGATTATCGGAAGCTGTTCAAACGGGCAGAGGTTACCTAAAAGGTATTCCCCTAGTAATTGGACTTATGGATTTTCAGTTTATGGGGGGTAGTATGGGATCCGTAGTCGGCGAGAGAATCACCCGTTTGGTCGAGTATGCTACCAATATAGTTTTACCTCTTCTTCTCGTGTGTGCTTCCGGAGGGGCACGTATGCAAGAAGGGAGTTTGAGCTTGATGCAAATGGCTAAAATAGCTTCTGCCTTATCTGATTATCAATTCAATAGCAGGGTATTCTATGTAGCTCTCCTTACATCTCCCACTACGGGTGGTGTGACGGCTAGCTTTGGGATGTTGGGGGATCTCATTCTTGCAGAACCTAATGCCTACATCGCATTCGCAGGTAAAAGAGTAATTGAACAAACATTGAATATTGAAGTACCTGAGGGTTCACAAACGGCTGAATATTTATTCGATAAGGGCTTATTCGATCAAATTGTACCGCGCACTCCTTTAAAGGGTTCGTTGAGTGAGTTCTTTAATTTTCACGGTTTTGTTACTTGGTGGAATTCTCAAGTAATTCCTATTTATAATTATTTGTAGTGAATAAATAGTTAGTTTATCTGAATCAAAGTCAAAAAAATGTATTTTTGGTGAAATAAGATTCAATTGTAGAAAGAATCGTGCGGACAATTGTTTTATATTGAGATTCCTGATTACTAATCAGGAACTCCCTAGGAACAAGATCAAAAAAAAATGCATGCTTATACAATGCGCAATTCCAATTAGTCAAATAAATGGAATTTTCTTTTTCCTTTCTTGTATAGAGTAGAAAGATACTCTTTCTACTCTATCTCCCGAGAAATCTTTAGTTTGACTAAGAATCCAAGTTCTTGGATTGAATCCTAATGAATCTTTCGGGAACTCGTTTGTAATAAATAGAAAATCCAAACGGAAAGAAAAAGGAGAATTCAAATTTGACGACAAGAATGGATTCTCCTAGATCTATTTTTGTATTTCATGTAGAAAGATGAAGATGAATAAGTCTAATTTATTTAATTATACACTCCTTGCACTTATTTATTATATATACTCACTTAGATATACTTAGTATAATTATATACGAATTCTAATTCTACTAAGATATCTTTATAACAATACCAGGTACAAATATTCCACCGAGGTACCCCATTCTATGACAGACTTCCCCTCTATTTTTGTGCCTTTAGTGGGCCTAGTATTTCCGGCAATTGCAATGGCTTCTTTATCTCTTCATGTTGAAAACAACAAGATTGTTTAGATCCAACGGGCCCGAACCTGATCTATTCTTTTCAATTAAGACTTCGATATAGATAATACGGATATCTCTTTAATATAGTAGGGTAACGCGGCTTCTTGTGAACAGAAACGAAGGAGCTCTTTTGTATGGCTAAATAGATGATATGGATAAATGAGTTATGGCTATTTTCATCGGAATCGGGGCGGATAGCTGAAATAGAAAGTCAATCTATCTATATGTAGATAGATTCATAGGAGATCATAGAAATTGGATGTTATTATTTTAGCCCTAACCAATTCGATGAATTACTTCGCAAGGGTTCCATCAGAAGGGCGCTAGTTGATGAGAGTTACTTCGGAACCAAAAAAAGAAAAGTCAAATCCATTTGGACTTTTTTCTAAATTCCAATAAAATGCAACTGGATCTAGTATGATTTGGCGATCAGAACATATATGGATAGAACTTATAGTGGGGTCTCGAAAAAGAAGTAATTTCTGCTGGGCCTTTCTCCTTTTTTTAGGTTCATTAGGATTCGTATTGGTTGGAACTTCCAGTTATCTCGGTAAGAATTTGATATCTTTAGTTTCCTCTCAGCAAATCCATTTTTTTCCACAGGGGCTCGTGATGTCTTTCTACGGAATCGCGGGTCTCTTTATTAGTTCTTATTTGTGGTGCACAATTTCTTGGAATGTGGGTAGTGGCTATGATCGATTCGATCGAAAAGAAGGAATAGTGTGTATTTTTCGTTGGGGATTCCCGGGAAAAAATCGTCGTATCTTCCTACGATTCCGTATGAAAGATATTCAATCCATCAGAATAGAAGTTAAAGAGGGTATTTATGCGCGTCGTGTCCTTTATATGGAAATAAAAGGGCAGGGGGCCATTCCCTTGACGCGTAGTGATGATAATTTGACTCTGCGAGAAATTGAGCAAAAAGCCGCCGAATTGGCCTATTTCTTGCGCGTACCCATTGAAGTTTTTTGAAATTTAGTGGAACTGAAGAATAACTCTTTCTCCGCAGTAGGGAAACAATTCAAGAATTCTCTTTTTTGCTATAGCATAGCTTCAAGTTTTTTCAAAACGTGCATTCGAGCTAAAGTAGACGTATGCGGAACAGCGAGAAAATAAAACGAAACTTTTTTTGTTCGAAAATAATTCAAAAACGAGTAGCAAATCGAAATAATGGATTCATCTAGCATATCAAAACATTTCGGACTAAAGAATTGATCTTTTTATTTTCAATAGGAATTAATTGATACGTTAGATGCAGATAGATCTTGTCAATTCTCTCTCTTTTTTTTCTTTCTTTTGGGGTTGGATCTTTTATAACGAGAACATTTATGTATTGTTTTTCCACTCATTTGGGATCAAAACAATATTCTTGAGAAATCGATTTCCATTTTTCCTGGATTATTACTTTGGGTAACCAACGCATTTTTTTTTTTCGAAATGCAATTTTTTCTATTTTGATAGAAAGGGGATTCCTTTGGCTGGAAATCAAAATAATATTCATTACTGGACGTGGTTCTTTCTGGGATTCATTGAAAAAGATTCGAATTTGATCCATTGAGGTATCTGGAAACAAGATTTTTTGAATTCTTTTTGCATTCGAAGTGGGCTCTTATTCTATTTCTTTATTCTTTCTAGATTCCAGTACTAACCGCCGAATTCCAAATCAAAGTGGGGAATAGATTCACAGGCTCGCGGCCTTGGAATAGAACTTATGGTTGATAGAAAAAGATTAGATCGCAGAGATTCGTCGAAGGGGGTGGGTTCATTAACAACTCAAATTCACAGATGAAAAAATGAAAAAAAAAAAAGAATTTCTTCCGCTTCTATATCTTACAGCTCTAGTCTTTTTTCCCTGGTGGATCTCCCTCTTATTTAATAAAGGTCTTGAATCTTGGGTTACTAATTGGTGGAATACTACGCAATCGGAAACTTTTTTGACTGATATGCAAGAAAAGAGTATTCTAGACAAATTCATAGAATTAGAAGAACTCTTACTCTTAGACGAAATGATAAACGAATACCCGGAAACACATCTCCAAACACTTCGTATAGGAATCCACAAAGAAATGGTCCGCTTGATTAAGATGCGCAACGAGGATCATATCCATACAATTTTGCACTTATCGACAAATCTAATCTGTTTCATTATTTTCCGCGGTTATTCTATTCTGGGTAATAAAGAACTTCTCATTCTTAACTCTTGGATGCAAGAATTCCTATATAACTTAAGTGACACAATAAAAGCTTTTTCGATTCTTTTATTAACTGATTTTTGTATCGGATTCCACTCGCCCCATGGTTGGGAACTAATGATTGCTTATGTCTACAAAGATTTTGGATTTGCTCAGAACGATCAAATTATATCTGGTCTTGTTTCCACTTTTCCAGTCATTCTAGATACAATTTTTAAATATTTGATTTTTCGTTATTTAAATCGTGTATCACCCTCACTTGTAGTGATTTATGATTCAATGAATGACTGATACTATTTTACATAAGTAAAACGTTTCAAGACGTACTTACCCTTTCGACCCGGACGAGGATTTCTCCTACTCCAATATTCCAGTAAACCGATTTCAGTAAATAGCAGAATTGTGGATAGGGACTATACAAGCAACCCACCTAATTTTATTGTAGAAATTTTCGGGATCAATGATTGGACCGTGCAAATGAAAAATACCTTTTCTTGGATAAAGAAAGAGATTACTCGATCTATTTCCCTATCACTGATGATATATATCATAACTCGGACATCCATTTCAAACGCATATCCCATTTTTGCACAACAGGGGTATGAAAATCCACGAGAAGCGACT